ATTCTTTTCTTTTTTTGAAATCGAGTCAAAAAATACTAGAGTTATAAAGTATGAACTATCCCTTGATTGTTGCAAGACCTGAGAAAAGGAATTTCCTTTGGACTACGGACGGGAAGGATGAAAGTGAGTAGGTCTGCTAATTCCTCATCTGCAAATCAACCCTTCCCGTAGGTTATTTTATCAACGAATAAGGAATTGTATGAGTGAAATTTGGATCTAATTTGAAAAGCAAAGGACAGGTCCAGGGCAATAAAATAGGTATTTTTTTATTTGTAAAATTAAACAAAAGGATTCGCAAATAAAAGTGCTAATGCTACAACCAATCCATAAATGGTTAAAGCTTCCATAAAAGCTAGACTAAGCAATAGAGTACCTCGTATTTTTCCCTCTGCCTCAGGCTGTCTCGCGATACCCTCTACAGCTTGACCTGCAGCAGTCCCTTGACCAACGCCAGGTCCAATAGAAGCAAGCCCTACGGCCAATCCAGCAGCAATAACGGAAGCGGCAGAAATCAGTGGATTCATGATAAGTTCCTCATACCAACAAAAAGAAATAGTTAATGATACAATCAATCAATGAATTATGACTTAATTATTCCATTGATAGGATTCATCCGGTCGAAGTAACTACGAACTTCGAATTTAAGTAATACTATTCTATTATTGAATTGTCAAAACTCCTTCGATTTCTCTTTTTTTGTTTCTATCCACAGAGTTTTGGGAAATCCATACAACTTTCGTTCTTCCCTTTCTTGGTTCCGAACTATTATTTCCATTTTTCAATTTATTTATCTTTATTTTATCTGTTTATTCAGCCAATTCACAGCTACAACAGTATGAAAGGATACTTCGACCGGAACCCACAAGTAGACAAGTAGTAGGTCAATCTTTAATTTCTAGATAACTAGTCAATATCTACTATCACATATACATGTCTTTCTTATCTAATGTAAACCATTCGTTTCGATCGGATTCGAGAATCAATCCATTTTTTTTAGTAATCCCCTTTTTTGTAACTTTTTTTCTCCCTTCCATTTTCTTTATCATTATTTTATTTTAACCAACTACAGAAAAAAAAAGATTCGCGCGAATTATTCCGTAGAAATCTCATTATTTCCTTGATCTAAGTTCATGCAATTTGGTTTATTATTTAGTAATTCTTTTGGTCAATTGTGAAAATCTACTGTAAAGTAGAATCAAAGTCGACTCGTATTTCCTGTTTTTTAGTTAATTACATTTTATCACACGGCATAAAGGGTAATATCTTCTATTCAAAATTCTTATTTGATTTGAATAAGAAGGTTGGCTGACCAATAGAATAGAAGGTGAATATTCGTCGAGGAAAGGAGAGTTTTGGGAAAAATATCTGTTAGATCTCTTTCCCCCTTTTTGAACTCTCTAATTAATATCGAAATTTTTGATTTTTTTGTTCTTAATTTGATCTATTTCTATTCCTTAAGTCAATCATCTTGAACCGCACATACATTGCTTTGCGATAAGCTAAAAAAAAAAAAGACTATTTCAATGATGGCCCTCCATGGATTCGCCTATATAAGCGGCGGCTAAAGTTGCAAAAATAAGAGCTTGAATACCACTTGTAAATAATCCAAGGAACATGACAGGGATAGGAACCACTAAAGGTACTAAAGAAACAAGAACAACAACGACTAATTCATCCGCTAAGATATTCCCGAAAAGTCGAAAACTGAGTGATAGGGGTTTTGTGAAATCTTCTAAGATGTTAATGGGTAAAAGGATTGGGGTTGGTTGAATATATTTCCCGAAATAACTGAATCCCCTTTTGGAAAGACCTGCATAGAAATAGGCCGCTGACGTGAGTAAAGCCAAAGCAACTGTAGTATTTATATCATTCGTAGGTGCGGCCAACTCTCCATGAGGTAATTCTATGATTTTCCAAGGTAAAAGAGCTCCTGACCAATTCGAAACAAAAATAAATAGAAACAAGGTTCCAATAAAAGGAACCCAAGGGCCGTATTCTTCTCCAATTTGAGTTTTACTCACATCTCGAATGAACTCAAGAACATATTCGAAGAAATTCTGACCCCCAGTCGGAATGGTTTGTGGGTTCCGAACAGCTATAGTAGCTGAACCTAATAAGATAGCAATTACAACCCAAGAGGTAATAAGTACTTGTCCGTGGACTTGGAAATCCCCTATTTTCCAATAGAAATGTTGACCTACTTCCACACCGGATATCTCGTATAAGCCTTTTAGTGTGTTGATGGAACATGATAGCACATCCATATTGCCCTCTGAAAAAATCGAACTTTAAACAAAATTATTTTGATTCAACCATCTCTTTATCTACTGGAATGGGGTATTTCGAATACCAACTGATAGTTTGAATACTAACTAATTCCATAGTATTCCCAGTTTTTTTATCTATTTTTAGAAATTCATAAAAAATAATCGATTCTATAAATCTATTGTATTTTCGAAGTAAAACTTATTGATTTTATCTTATTATTAATCAAGGATTTCTTCTATAGCTAGAACTAGAACGACCCTCACAAATCGCAAATACTAATTTGTTAAGAATTAATCGGATTGAGGATATAGCGTCATCATTCGCCGGAATTGAAATATCTGCAAGATCGGGATCACAATTTGTATCGATTAAACAAATTGTTGGAATTCCTAAAGTGATACACTCCCGCAGGGCGGTATATTCTTCATGCTGATCGACGATGATCACAATATCGGGTAATCCTGTCATATATTTAATCCCGCCCAGATAGGTTTGTAAGCGAAATAGTTGTCTTTTCAACATAGCCGCATCTCTTTTAGGAAGACGGTTGAGTCTTCCCGTTTTTTGTTTCATTCTCAAGTCCCTGAACTTATGAAGTCTCGTTTCTGTAGTGGACCAATTCGTTAACATACCGCCGAGCCATTTTTTAGTAACACAATGACACCGGGCCCTTATTGCAGCCCATGCTACTAAATCAGCTGCTTTTTTTTTGGTCCCAACAATTAAGAATTGTTTTCCCCTACTTGCTGCACCAAAAACCAAATCACAGGCTTCAGATAAAAAACGAGCAGTTCTAGTAAGATTTGTAATATGAATACCTTTACGCTTTGCCGAGATATAAGGTGCCATTTTAGGATTCCATTTCCTAGGCTCATGGCCCAAATGAACCCCTGCCCCCAGCATCTCTTCCAAGTTGATGTTCCAATATCTTCTGGTCATTTCTCCCCACACCCCCCCGCTTTTTCCAAAAAGGCGACGGGGAACCCTGAACGGAAATAAAGAATTGTTCCGATGGAACCTTCACGTCTATCGTAGATTGGCATAGATATATGAATAAGCCATTAGTCTTTTCTATTCCTTATTTTTTATTACCAACCTAAATGACTGTCCCAAATACCGATAGTAAAGTAAAAAAAAAAAAAGATGAATCCGCCTTTAGGAATCATTAAATCCCATAAAGTTCTGATGTATCATCCAAATTCTTTGAAAGAAAAGAATCAACCCACTTTCGGTAGTGAAACAAAATATCTCCCATTTCCCCCTCGAATAGATTGTTTTCTTTTGTTTCCAAAGGGCTCTTTTTTTGTTGTTTTGACGGGGGCACTAATCCCTTCAATCCGGTCCCGGCGGGTATCATACCCCCAAAAACAACGTTCTCTTTCAATCCTTTTAACCAATCGACTCGACCCCGGAGAGCTGCTTTTGCTAAAACCCGAGCCGTTTCTTGAAAACTCGCTTCAGATATGAAACTTTGAGTATTGAGAGCTGCTCGAGTTATTCCCAATAAGGTGGCTCGGTAACAAACTGCTTCTTCCAATGCGCGCCCCACTCGTTCCGCTCGCAACAATCCAACTAGTTCTCCGGGCGAAAAAACATTAGACATTCCATCTTCTGAAATCAAGACTTTTGATGTTATTTGACGTACAATAATTTCTATATGCCTATTATGAATCTGTACCCCCTGGGATCGATAAACCTTTTGGATCTTATTAACCAAAGAGATACGGCTTTGGACTATAGTTAGCTCAGCACCAATCAAGAATGCCCATGGCATTCCAAGAATTCTTGGTATACGTTCATTCCAACGCTCAACCCTCTTTTCTAGATTCATCGATATTGAATCAATCGAACGCACTTCTAACACCTGTTCTACTTTTGGAAGCCCTTGGGTTATATCACCAGATCTTGATTTTTCATATATAAATGTAATGAAAGTATCACCTTCGTGCAGGATTTGCCCATAATGGCCATGAACAGTTGCTCCCGGAGTGGCCAAATAAGGCTTAGCTGATCGTATTACTACAGAGTCAACTTGAACAAGTATAACTTGACCTGATTTTAAGCGCGGTGCATTTTTTGTTCTACATATATTTTCACAAATCAACTGCCCAAGACTCATTATTGTAGATGTTTCTTCACAATAATTAGGATCGAGCAAATACCAATTCCAATTTAAAAGAATGGTACTGAATGGATCGGGGTTATCAATTTTCGCATTTTCATCCAGTAAATAGTATTTACTGACTTGAAAAGTCTTTTTCAAATTTTCAACGTTATTTAGCAAGATTGGATTATGAGTTATTAAATGGAAAAATGTATAAAGATTCGCAATTTGAAAAGTGGTTCCTAAAGGCCCCAGCGAATTCGTAATTGGAATTCGAGGATCTTTTGGAATTGGAATTGATTCTTTTATCCCGTTGTAATAGTTTACATCGTTGAATCGACCCACCCGAAAACAATTGGATGATGACAAAATGATCGACGACTCGAGTCCCGTATTTTGATTCAACAACATATGAATAGTTCTTTGATTGGGATCTGAGGTTTGTTGAATTCTTGTCTCGGAATAAATCGAAGAAAACGGATTGATATTTGTGCAATCTGATGCATTTCTATTAGTAGAGGGCAAGCCAGAGACTGATGTAGCATTCCTTTTTCCGATATATGAACTAGGGGGTTTTACCAAATCGATTCTTAGGAAATGTCGAATTAAACCGTTTGTCGTTATTTCA